TTTATATTTACTCAAGTAATAAGAAGTTTGATGTTAATAACCCACTCTTTTCTTAGAAAATACATTCTATTTCCTTCATTAATAATAGCCAAAAACCTTTTCCGTATGTTATTATTTCAAAATCCTGAGTGGGACGAGGATTTTAAGGAATGGAATAGAGAAATCCATATTAAATGCACCTATAATGGTGTTCAATTATCAGAAACAGAATTTCCCCAAGATTGGTTAATAGATGGTATTCAGATAAAGATTCTATATCCTTTCTGTCTAAAACCTTGGAGAAAATCTAAGGCACAATCTCATCATAGAGATCTAATGAAAAAAAAAGAGAAAAATTTTTGTTTTTTAACAGTCTGGGGAATGGAAGCGGAACTTCCCTTTGGTTCTCCCCGAAAACGACCTTCTTTTTTTGAACCTATTTATAAAGAACTCCAAAAAAGAAAAAAAAAGGTGAAAAATAAATTTTCACAAGTTTTAAAATCTTTAAATAAAAAAATAAAAAAAGAAAATCCTTTCTAAAAATTAGAAAAGAAAAAACAAAAGGGGTCGTTCAAGTTATCAAACTAATAATGAAAAAAATGGAGAAAGTAAATCCAATTTTCTTATTTGAATTAAGGAAAGAAAAAGTATATGAACCGAACGAAAACAAAAAATATTTCAAAAGAAATAATAAGATTCTTCGCGAATCGTCCGTAATAGAAAAAAGAATGAAAGATCTTTCTGATAAGACAATCAAAATCAAGAATCAAATTGAACAAACCACAAAAGACAAGAAAAAAAAAGAAATAGTTCTAATTTCTGATAATAAAGGATCGGGATCACAGAAACATATTTTGAAAATATTAAAAAGGAAAAATATCCGATTAATGCGTAAATCACACTACTTTATCAAATCATTCATTGAAAAGATATACAAAGATATTTTGCTATGTACCATTACCGTTTCTAAGATAAATGCACAACTTTTATTTGAATCAACAAAAAAGATCTTTAATAAATCCATTTACAATAATGAAAGAAATCAAGAACAAGAAGGGATTGATGAAACAAATAAAAATACAATGAATTTTCTTTTGACTATAAAAGAATTGAAATCGTTTTCAAATACTGATAATACTACGAATAGCAATCAAAATCCCAATACTTATTGGAACTTATCTTCCCTGTCCCAAGCATATGTTTTTTACAAAATATCACAAAACCTATTACTTAATAAGTATCAACTGAGACCTGTACTGAAATATCAAGGGAGCTATCCTTTTTTTAAGGATAATTTAAAAGACTATTGTATGATACATGGAATATTTAACTCACATAATCAAATTCATACGTATGTAATGAACGAATGGAAAAATTGGTTAAAAGGTCATTATCAATACGATTTATCTCAAAAAAGAAGGTCTCCATTAGTACCTAAAGAATGGCGAAATAGAATCAATAAACATCGTATGATTCAAAACAAGGAATCAAACCAATTGGATTTATATCAAAAATACCAATTTATTTCTTCCATGAAAAAAAATGACTATGCAGCAAAGTCATTTATGAGTCAAAAAGACAAATGGAAAAAACATTACAGATATGATCTTTTCTCATATAAATACATAAACCTTCCTAATTTATACATTTCTGGATCAACATTAGAAAGAAACGGGGACCAAGAAATTCCATCTCATTTCAATATATCGAAACCTGAATCATTTTCTGTATTGGGAAGTATACCTAGTAATGATTATCTAGAAAAAGGATATCTTATAGATAGGAATACAAATTTGGATAGAAAATATCTTGATTGTAGAATTCTTCATCTTTGTTTTATAAATATAAATAATATTGAGATCTGGACCGATGCACATATTGGTATCAAGATTCAGAAAGATACTAAGACTGAAATTAAGAATTTCAATTTAAAAAAAATGGAAAAAAAAGATCTTTTTTTTACTACAATTCATCAAGAGATCAAACCATGCAATCAAAGCAATCAAAAAAGAAACTTTTTTGATTGCATGGGAATGAATAAAGAAAGGTTCTATGAGACCGTATCAAATCATGATACTATATCCAATCTAGAAACTTGGTTCTTCCCAGAATTTGTTCTACTTTTTGATTTATATAAAATGAAACCTTGGATCGTCCCAATCAAATCACTCTTTTTTCATTTTTCTATAAATGAAAAAAGTAAAAGCATTAACGTAAATCCAAAGAAATCATCTAATAAAAAAAAAGATCGTGAATTAGGAAATTCCAAGCAGGAAGAGAATGAACAACAGGTCCGAGGAAATCTTGTATGGAATCTACGAAAAATAAAAAAAGAAAATCAAAAAACTGTTGAAGAAGATTACGCAAGATTAGAAATGAAAAAGGTTCTAAAAAAGAAACAATATAAGAGCAAGAATGAAATGGAACTAGATTTCTTTTTGAAAAAATATTTACTTTTTCAACTAAGATGGGCTGATCCCTTGAATAAAGAAATAATGAAAAATATCAGGATATATTGTCTCCTACTTAGACTAAGAAATCCAAAGGAAATTGCTATATCTTCGATTCAAAGAGGTGAAATAAATATAGATGAAATGCTGATTCAAAAGGACCTAGTTCTTGCAGAATTGATAAGAAAGGGAATATTTATTATTGAACCAATTTGTCTATCTATACAAAGGAAGGGAAAATATATTATATATCAAACTATGGATATTTCATCGGTCGATAAGAAAAAGCATCAAACAAATAAAAAATACACAAAAAAGAGATATATTGAGAAAGGGGGTTTTGAAAAATCCATTGCACGACACAGCAACATATTTTTGAGTGGAGACAAAAATCATTATGATTTACTTGTTCCTGAAGATATCCTATCTCCCAGACGTCGTAGAGAATTTCGAATTCGAATTTGTTTAAATTCCCGGAATTTTCATGTTGTGGATAGAAATACAATATTTTGCAATGAAAACAAAATAAGAAACTGTGGACAATTTTTGAATGAGGACAAACATATTAATACAGATAGAAAAGATTTCATGAAATTCAAATTGTTTCTTTGGCCCAATTTTCGATTAGAAGATGTAGCTTGTATGAATCGCTATTGGTTTGATACCAATAACAGCAGTCGTTTCAGTATGTCAAGAATACATATGTATTCACAATTCAGAATGAATTCAATCCCAATGAAAAATGAAAAAAATCTATAGTGAATTTCCTACATATCGTGTAACATATTTGGTAGATTAATAGATGAAAGCCGAAACATATACACTGTGTAACATTCTATTACATGATGCTGATTTCATAGTGTAATTTCATAGTGTATCAATTTTCATTAGGAATAAAGGAATCCTTTTAAGTAAAAAGAAATTGTTTTCTTTCGTGAATACATATATGTTTTGTATATTTGGATCAAATATACAAAACATAAAAACATAAACCACATAAAGAAAAAACAAAGTAGTATATGAATGAAATCCGATTTTGATGTATATGTATACTAGATGAAAATAACTGACATAAGAAATATTATTATTTTTCCTGATCCGTAAAATTCACAGAAAAGAAAGATAGAAATCTTAATTTATGGTCAAAAATTCATTCATCTCAGTTATTACACAAGAAGAAAAAGAAGAAAATAGTGGGTCTGTTGAATTTCAAGTATTCAATTTCACCAGTAAGATACGGAGACTTACTTCACATTTAGAATTGCACAAAAGAGATTTTTTATCGCAAAGAGGTCTACGAAGAATTCTGGGAAAACGTCAACGATTATTGACTTATTTGTCAAAGAAAAAGAAAGTGCGTTATAAGAAATTAATGGATCAGTTAGATATTCGGGAACAAAAAACTCGTTAATTTAATTTGAATTTCTTATTTGTTTCTTCTTATTATTATTATTCTTGTTATTTTTTATTTTTTTTATTATTTTATTATTTTATTAGTTTTAGTTATTATTTTTTTTATATTTTTTATTTTCAGAATTTCATGAAAGAATGAATTCAGGAAAAAAATATGACTGTACCGGCTACAAGAACAAATTTCAGAATATGAAATATGGGTCACCCATCAATGCATGGTGTTCTTCGGCTGATCGTTACTCTGGATGGTGAAGATGTTATTGACTGTGAACCTATATTGGGCTATTTACACAGAGGGATGGAAAAAATAGCGGAGAACCGAACAATTATACAATATTTGCCTTATGTAACACGTTGGGATTATTTAGCTACTATGTTCACAGAAGCAATAACAGTAAATGCACCAAGAGTTATTATGAGCCGTATAGCCTCTTATGGCTTGGCCCTTTTATGGCCGATATTGGTGCACTAAGAGAGAGGGAATTCATATATGATCTATTCGAAGCCGCCACAGGTATGCGGATGATGCATAATTCGAGTAGCTGCGGATTTACCTTATGGCTGGATAGATAAATGTTTTGATTTCTGTGATTCTTTTTTCACAGAAGTTGTTGAGTATCAAAAGCTCATTACGCGAAATCCCATCTTTTTGGAACGAGTTGAAGGAGTGGGCATTCTTGGTGGGGAGGAGACAAGAAATTGGGGTTTCTCAGGACCAATGTTACGAGCTTCTGGAATCCAATGGGATCTTCGTAAAGTTGATCGCTATGAGTGTGACAAGAAATTTGATTGGGAAGTAAAATGGCAAAAAGAAGGCGATACATTAGCTCGTTCTTTAGTAAGAATCGGTGAAATGCAAGAATCCATAAAAATCATTCAACAGGCTCTAGAAGGAATTCCTGGAGGGCCTTATGAAAATTGAGAAAACCGGCGTTTTCATAGGACAAAGGATTCCGAATGGAAGAATTTTGAATCTAGATTTCTTACTAAAACACTTTCACCCAATTTTGAATTGTTAAAACAAGAACTTTATGTAAGGGTAGAGGCCCAAAAGGAGAATGAGGAATTTCTTTCATAGGAGATAGTAGTGTTTTCCCCTGGAGATGGAAAATTTGTCCACCCGGTTTCATCAATTTGCAAATTCTTCCCCAGCTAGTGAAAAGAATGAAATTGGCTGATATCATGACGATACTAGGTAGTATAGATATCATTATGGGAGAAGTTGATCGTTGAAATGAGAATTGATACGACAGAAGTACAAACTATTCATTCTTTTTCTAGATTAGAATCCTTAAAAGAAGTCTATGGATTCATATGGATTTTTGTCCCCATTTTCATCCTTGTCTTAGGAATCACAATGGGGGTCTTAGTCATTGTGTGGTTAGAAAGAAAGATATCTGCAGCAATACAACAACGTATTGGACCTGAATATGCCGGCCCGTTAGGAATTCTTCAAGCTTTAGCGGATGGGACCAAACTACTTTTGAAGGAGGATCTTCTTCCATATATAGGTAATATTCGTTTCTTTAGGGTCGGACCCTCTATAGGGTTTCTATCAATTCTACTAAGTTCTTTAGTAATTCCTTTTGGATATCACCTTGTTTTAGCTGATCTCAGTATAGGTGTTTTTTTATGGATTGCCTTTTCAAGTCTTGTCCCCATTGGTCTTCTTATGTCAGGATATGGATCAAATAAGAAGTCTTCCTTTTCAGGCGGTCTACGAGCTGCAGCTCAATCGATTAGTTATGAAATACCATTCACTCTATGTGTGTTAGCAATATCTCTACGTGTGATTCGGTGGAACATGAACTCTTTTTTCTCTCTTTTCTAGAAAAGAGAGAAAAAATGAATTGAGATTTTAATACTAGAAAAGAGAAATCTAATTCATAGAATGAAATATGTAAATATGAAGATAAAAGAAGAAAAGAAATATTTTTTTTTCATTAATGACTACTATCCCGGATACGTCATGGTCCGGAATTTTTCGGACTACAAGATTAAATCAGATTATAGAACAGGACTGAATAAGTAACGTTCAACAAATTGGGATTCATTTATCCACAGATTTTTCTCTTCCTTTTGCTTTTGAACTCATTTCTATAATTCTTTTAGTTTCTTTGATAGGTGCAATTACTATGGCTCGTCAATAATAGAATTCTAATATAATAAGAAATAAGAACTTCCTTTTTTAAAATTAAAGAATGAAAATGGATTGAATCTATTTTGTTTCAATCTACTGTAAATATCTTCTTTTGTTATGTAATTCTTCTAGTCTAGTCAACTGAATCGGTTTCTTTTTTGTTCATATTGAAATCAATCGAGATAGATGAGGGATTTATCAATGATGTTATAGCATGTACTTTTTCTAAGTGTTTATTTATTTTCTATCGGTATCTATGGACTGATCACAAGCCGAAGCATGGTTAGAGCACTTATGTGTCTTGAGCTTATACTGAATTCGGTGAATCTAAATCTTGTCAAATCTTCCGATATATTTGATAGTCGGCAATTCAAAGGAGAAATTTTCTCAATCTTTGTTATAGCTATTGGGCTAGCTATTGTTTCGTCGATCCATCGTAACAGAAAATCAACTCGTATCAATCAATCGAATTTGCTGAATAATTAGTCATAATTCTTCTATTTTCACATAGAAATCAAAACATAAGACTTTTAGATAGAATATTCTAAATAGAATAATAGAATTTGAATAATAAGTGAATAATAAGATAATAGAATATTTTTATTTTTCTTTCTTCTCCTTTTTCATATAGATTTATGATTTAGAGTTACGAACTTATTCTATAACTAACCTAATAACAAACGTATTCATCTGATATCTGATATATAATATATCCTTAATTCTCTTTAATTATCTTTCTATATACTAGTATATAGAAAGATAGTAAGATTCACATGAATTGAATTCGTAAACTCATATTTCATGATTATTGAAATGGAAATCAAAGTATCTTGGCCCTTTCTCATAAACAGATTAAAAAATCTATTGATTCTTCAAATTTTGATAAATCATTGATTCGTCTGGTGTCTACAATAGAAAATATATGATTTATTTCATTTTCTTATCTTATTTTACCAGATCGAAAATCTTTTGTGTTCAAAACTGGAATTTATAGACCCAATGTCGCATTCAGTAAAGATTTATGATACATGTATAGGATGTACCCAATGTGTTCGAGCTTGCCCCACGGATGTATTGGAAATGATACCTTGGGACGGATGTAAAGCTAAGCAAATTGCTTCTGCGCCAAGAACCGAGGATTGTGTAGGTTGTAAAAGATGTGAATCCGCTTGTCCAACGGATTTTTTGAGTGTCCGTGTTTATTTATGGCATGAAACAACTCGCAGCATGGGTCTTTCTTATTGATATGTGACAAAAAACTCCACTTGAATCATTTGATTCCTCTTTACCGACAAAACCCCGTGCTCGGGAGAAGAATAATCTATTTTCTTTTCTCGAGTACGGACTTTTCTGGTCTAATTTTATCTTGTCTTTATCACGAGTTATTTTCCTTGGTTAATAATACTTCTTGTTTTGCCCATATTCGCGGGTTCTTCAATTGTCTTTTTCCCTCATAGGGGAAAGAAAAGGTGTATAGGTGGTATACTCTATGTATATGTCTCCTAGAGCTCCTTCTAATGACTTATGTATTTTGTTATCATTTCCAATTGGACGATCCATTAATCCAATTGAAGGAGGATTAGAAATGGATCAATCTTTTTGATTTTCACTGGAGACTGGGAACCAATGGACTTTCCATAGGACCCTTTTTACTGACAGGATTTATCACTACTTTATCTACTTTAGCAGCTTGGCCAGTTACTCGAAATCCGCGATTCTTCTATTTCTTGATGTTAGCAATGTATAGTGGCCAAATAGGATCATTTTCTTCTCGAGACCTTTTACTTTTTTTCATCATGTGGGAATTAGAATGAATTCCTGTTTACTTATCTTTATCCATGTGGGGAGGAAAAAAACGCCTGTACTCGGCTACAAAGTTTATTTTGTGTACTGCCGGAGGTCCATTTTTTTCTTAATAGGAGTTCTAGGTATGGGTTTATATGGTTCCAATGAACCAACATTAGATTTAGAAAGATTAGCTAATCAATCGTATCCTGCAGCATTGGAAATAATACTCTATTTTGGTTTTCTTATTGCTTATGCTGTCAAATCGCCGATGATACCCCTACATACATGGTTACCAGATACCCACGGGGAAGCACATTATAGTACCTGTATGGTTTTAGCTGGAATATTATTAAAGATGGGAGCATATGGATTGATTTGGATCAATATGGAATTATTAGCTCACGCTCATTCTAGATTATCTCCCTGGTTGGTGATAGTAGGAATAATACAAATCATTTATGCAGCTTCAACTTCTCTCGGTCAACGCAATTTAAAAAAACGTATTGCCTATTCTTGCGTATCTCACATGGGTTTCATAATTATAGGAATTGGTTTTTATCCTGATTTCGTTCTCCCGTTATCGGTTGACAAGGTACAAGTTCTATTATCTAATTATTTTTATAGATACTAATTCTTTTTTTTATATTCAATACTCAATGAAAGAAATTTCATTAATTGGAAAGAAAGTCTTAGAATTCTTTGACTTTCATATTTTCACGATTCTTCGTTGTACAATGAAAAAAAAAAGGGGAAGGGTGAATTAGAATTGTAATGAGATACATCTAAAGTTTTTGAGAACCATTTGAATAATTCCTCTATTTAAACGGTTCTCAAAAACTCACACAAAATTTCATTGCATTGTGTATCAGACGATTTTTTTCTGTATTCTTCATGTATTTTCTTTTATTCAATTAGATATTCATTGGAATGAACCATAACTATGGAACCCGATTCCTAATAGATTGATCCCAAAAAAGCATATCCAAATTAGGAGAAATCCTATAGAAGCTACAAATGCCGAATTTGTCCCTTGATCTTGCAATTTTGGATTTGTTCTAGTATGTAAATAGATTGCAAATATGGTCCAAGTAATAAATGCCCAAGTTTCCTTAGGGTCCCAATTCCAATAAGAACCCCATGCTTCATTAGCCCATACTGCTCCAGAAAGAATGCCTATGGTTAAAAAGGTAAACCCTAAACTAATGACACGATAACTCCAATAATCCAAACGCTGAATTAATTGATATTTGTAAAAATTTTGAAATGAGAAGAAAGAAGTATTTTTTAATAAACTTCCTTTTTGGTTCAAATATTCCATATAACCAAAGAAAAACGACTTCCTTAAACTGAAAAGATTATTGTTTTTCAAAAAAGAATCGATTCTTTTTTGAAATGTAATCACTATAAGAGCAACTGATAATAACGATCCGCATAAAAGAGCTGCATAGCTCAATAGCATCATACTGACATGCATCATTAACCACTGAGATTGTAGAGCAGGTACTAATATTGCGGGTTGATGCATTTCAGTTGAAAGACCTGACGTGGCGAAACCTTGGGTAAAAATGGCACTTGGTGCAGTTATTGCGCTTAAATCATTTTTATGATTCCCAAGATACGGAATCATATGAATAATGGATAAACTCCATGAAAGGAAGATTAATGATTCGTATAAATTACTTAAGGGAAAATGTCCCGAAGAAATCCAACGAATAACTAAAAACCCTGTTATAGAAAAAAAAGTAGCTATCATCCCTTTTTCTGACGAATTATGTAATCCTTCGATTTCGTAGAATAATAAGTTCATCAAATGAATCAGAATCACAATTGAGATGATCGAAAAGGAAATATGAGTTAATATATGTTCTAAGGTTGCAAATATCATAAAGAAGGGTCCCTTTTAAATAATTGAAATCGGGGGGATTAAATAGAATCTAAAAGAGAATATCTTAAATATTCTCTTTTAGATTCTATTAGATCTATTGTGTCTATATTATTAATATGAATAATTCTTTATGCCGCCACTCGGACTCGAACCGAGATGCTCTAGCACTGCTTCCTAAGAGCAGCGTGTCTACCAATTTCACCATGGCGGCTTACCTTAAATATTTAAATACTAATAATATATAATATATATATATAGGAAATTCATGTTGAATTGTCGATATTCAATAGAGTTTAGGAAACAATGAAGAAAGATGCATTTCCATTCATCTGGAAATATTAAATATAAAGAAAATATCAATAAGACTTAATTAGTATCTTCGTAAGTTCAGTTTGAATAATCAACTTTTCCGTACTAGAAACTAGAAACCTAGCTCTTGTTTATCCAAAAGAGTCATAACTCAATAGTTTCATTCTCAGTCGGGATATAAAATTCATAATTCTTTTTTTCTAACGATTTTAAGATCGAACACCTTAGTATAAAGTAGAATGAAATATTCAGATTCTTCCTTGTCTATTGAATTGTGCTTTTCAAAATAGAAAAGCACAATTCAATAGAAAGAAAAAACCATCTCACGAATGAAATATCAATCAATAGAAATTTCAAGAAAAAGAAGAAAATAGAACATAAACAAGAAAAAGAAGAAAAGAACTAAAATAGAATAGAATCTAAATATAGAAAGACTATAAAAAAGAGAAAAAAATGAGAAAAAAGAATAAAATACACAATACTGAGTACTTTGAATCAAAAAGATTCTTCTTTTTCATATTACCTAGCTATAACTAATATGAGAAGTGAAATACAAATACAATTTAGTAAAATTGAATCATTTGTTTTACAATTCAAAAATGGAAATTTGGAAGTTCTTTAAAACATGTCAATTAAGATTTTTCCAAGACTTTTTTTTGTCGCACAAAAAAACTTTTTGACTGTCCGGTGGAAACAGATTTAGCTAAAGAAAAAGCTTTTACTGCCTCTAAAGATCCTTTTTTTTTCCAAAGATTTCTACGAATATGCTTTTTTGACATAGAAGTACGTTTTTTTGGAACTGCCATTCAAAAGGTAGGTGACTCCTTTTTATCGTTGTATGTGAAAGACATATATTGTTCGAAATAAATTACTCTTTATTAGTCATTATCTATACTTAATTCCATAAATTTCAAATGAAAATCAAGAATATCATAACATACAAATAGAAAAAAATAATAAAAGAAAAGAAAAATCTTCTAAAAAAAACGATTCTATTTTCATAGACAAATATCTTTCTATTTTCTATCTTCATTCTGATATTTGCATAATGGAAGAATTACATACGTATTTTCTATTTCTTGTTTTCTAAAGGAATATATACAAAAAGAATATACAAAATTCAAGTAATGTAATTTGAATCTTTCATATTTATTAATAAATAGAAATATATATAATATACATAATACATATAAATAACAAATATATAATATATAAATATATATATAATATAAATATAATATAAATATTATATATTAATATTAATAATTAATATTTTTGAGATTTTTTGCTTCTATGAGTTTTTCCAATGCTTCAATGTTGGGATTAGTTACTAGTTCAAATTTGATACAAATTTCTCTTTTTTGGGAACTAGTGGGAATGTGTTCGTATTTCTTGATAGGCTTTTGGTTCACACGACCCGTTGCAGCAAGTGCTTGTCAAAAAGCTTTTGTAACTAATCTCCTATACGATTTTGGTTTCTTATTAGGAATCTTAGGATTTTCTTGGATAACTGGTAGTTTCGAATTTCGGGATTTGTTCCAAATAGTGAATACCTTGATCCGGGTAAATTCTTTCTTTGCTACTTTATGTGCCTTTTTCTTCTTTGTTGGTGCAGTTGCTAAATCCGCACAATTCCCCCTTCACGTATGGTTACCTGATGCCATGGAAGGCCCCACTCCTATTTCGGCTCTTATACACGCTGCTACTATGGTCGCAGCAGTAATTTTTCTTGTAGCTCGGCTTCTTCCTCTTTTCATAGTTATTCCTCTTTTCATAGTTATACCTGACATAATGAATCTCATTTGTTTAGTATGTAGAATAACAGTACTTTTAGGAGCTACTTTAGCTCTTGCCCAAAGAGACATTCAAAGAAGTTTAGCTTCTTCTACAATGTCTCAATTGGGTTAGATTATGTTAGCTCTAGGTATAGGTTCTTATCGAGCTGCTTTCTTTCATTTGATCACCCATGCCTATTCTAAAGCTTTCTTGTTTTTGGGATCCAAATCCATTATTCATTCAATGGAATTTATTGTTGGATATTCACCAGAGAAAAGTCAGAATATGGTTCTTATGGGAGGTTTAACAAAATATGTTCCAATTACAAAAACTACTTTTTTTAAGGTACACTTTCTCTTTGTGGTATTCTGCCTCTTTCTTGTTTTTGGTCCAAAGATGAAATTCTTCACGATAGTTGGTTGTACTCACCAATTTTCGCTTGGTTCACAACAGGATGAACCGCATTTTAGATGTTTAGGATGTACTTACTTACCTTTGATGGGTATTTGCGCATTATTGTTCCAGAAGAAATGAAACAAAAGATACGGTAGAACTAGGACAGTTATTGTATGAGGTCTACCCAATGCTAGATGCAGAGGCGCATAATAGATCGATATGAACATCATGAGCTGTCCCGCAATAAAACCAGTTGTTGCTGATACCTCCTTCTCGGTTCCTTCTTCCATAACCCGAGCTCGGAGAAGGAAGAGATAAGAGGGCCCTATGGAGAATGTGGTCAGAAATCCATAATAGAGCCCGA